AGACTATATCTTATACGTATAACAGTTCGTTCAGAAATGAAAAATTTGACTTGTCCGGTAAATAAAATTCTAGGGGAGGATATACTAGTGAATATAGGTAAAATAAAACGGTTTATTGATATTGCATTTGATAAATAGCAATACAATGAATTGTTTCCGATCCTAATTGACATCATAACGAAATTCATTTGATTCATACATGTACCCACTAATTTAACAGAGATCCAACATATTTCATTGAATGATTGATAAAGAAATTTGGCGCAGTCTCGGAACTAAATTATGAACTAAATTATTGGCGGAAAAAAATGCTATAGAATCGTGAAAGATGGAAAGATCCTCCGTATCGAGTCATACCATTCCATTCTATTGACAATTTAAAAAAACTGTTCATACTATGAGCATAGTATGATGGCGATCCTGCAAGTATGGTATGCCCCCATCGTCTAGTGGTTCAGGACATCTCTCTTTCAAGGAGGCAGCGGGGATTCGACTTCCCCTGGGGGTAGGGTACTACGAAAGGAAGTTGATCATGGATTATCAATAAGCCTGGAATTTATTCTTCCTGGGTCGATGCCCGAGCGGTTAATGGGGACGGACTGTAAATTCGTTGGCAATATGTCTACGCTGGTTCAAATCCAGCTCGGCCCAAAAATTCGCCGATCTACCACGAAATGGTATCATATAACCCATTTTGTGCTCTCCAGAAATGCCCGATCCGATCCCCCAATACGGAAGAGAATTTTTCTTCTCTGATATATATATCTATAGCACTATTTATTTACTCTATTTTTCCAACAAATTAGGATCTGTAAGTATAAAATAAAATCTAAGGAAAGGGGTAAAGAAAAAACCCTTTTTCATTGAAAGAGTAATTATCCCATTTATTTGGCAATAACGAAAGGATTACTAGTAATCCAGGTCGTTCTCATTAAAGCGCATACCCATATGGGTATCAATATATCACTCACGGCTCTGTTACAACACGCCAATTTGAATCTAAATTCTAAATTGAAAGGGTTAGAATAAAATCATAAAAATATGTATACATAATACTTTATTTTATTATGGTATTTACTTGGGATTGTAGTTCAATTGGTCAGAGCACCGCCCTGTCAAGGCGGAAGCTGCGGGTTCGAGCCCCGTCAGTCCCGACGGATCCAATAAAAAAATATATCAATTCCGCTCTCTATTTTTTGTGAAAGATTTTTTGTGAAAGAAAGTAAGTAGAATTTCATTCCCAACGGCAATCCCTCTTCTTTCTTTTTTTTTTTTCTTTTTTATTTCACATTTATCAGCAATGGGGGAATTTTCATTTCTTTGACTAGTACTGAATTCGATTGATGGGAGATAGACATATGTGGATTAGGACAATTATTGGTAGCATCAGATTCAGGATTCCAAGAGATACCATACTGTACTGGGTATGGCTTTTTCGATTACTCCTGATCTGTCGAATAGAGTAGAGTACTGTATGTTTCCCGGAAGTACATATATAAATGGAATTTGCACGATATAAAATAACTTTAACATAGTTATTGTAATAGAATACTTTCAGGGATCGCTTTTTTATTAGGGGGGGGGTGCAATTTTTTTATTAAGGGGTTTCCTTGAAAGAACAAACTTTATTTATTTTTAGCTAAAAATAAATAAAATAGTTAATTTGATGGAATATTAGATTTTTTTATACCGAAACTTGTACTCGTCTTTATCATCCTTCTTTTGTTTTCCAAGAAGATTAGATTAGATCAGTAAAAAAATAAGTTTCGAACTTCTTCCTTTTTTTTTTATTTAGCTTCTATTGTTTGTTGGGGGTTGTTTCGAATCAATGGTAAGTGTAAGGGCGGTTCAATGATACTTCATCAGATGGTTGTACAAAGAGGGCGGTAGGTGATAGAAAAGAAAGAATGAAAAAGAATGCTAAATAAAAAAAAGGAATTATTATTATTGGTTGGATCAGGAATAAAATTTGGAGTTCGGTATGGATAAAAGATCTTCCTATGTTATACTATTCAATTCTTGACGATGAGTTGATTTGATAGTGCAGATATTGTTATTCATGATATTGATCCGATTCGATATCATCAAGATGTAATTCATCCCATTGAATTTACAAGCGAAAGATTTATTATCTCTATGGGATTAACTCCCGAGTTATTGCGAATTAAAGAAAAATGAAACAATGAGATTATGGAAGTAAATATTCTCGCATTTATTGCTACTGCACTGTTTATTCTAGTTCCTACCGCTTTTTTACTTATAATATACGTAAAAACAGTCAGCCAAGGTGATTAATTTGAATTAAACTTGACTTTTTAGTTCTTATCAATAATTGAAGAGAAGAAAGGGATTCAAATTTCGCGTCTTAAATGAAATGGGCAGACTAGAATTAGCCGTATTCTATGAAATACGATAGTATGGTAGAAAGAAATATCTGAATCTTTCTACCATACTATCTACTATTGTTATTGTAGTGGATATTTATTGTAGTGTATATAAGGTGTATTGTAATCCGGGTTAATTTAATAGAGATCAATCTACAATAGTATCGTCATATTCCTATATATTGGTATATATCGATATCAATTACATATTATATATAATGTATATAGTGCCCCCCCAATTCTATTTCTTTGCTTTATCCATCTGTCTTGTATTTAATTTGTGTTGATTTCAATCAATTTGAAATAATTGAAAAGCGACTCGTACGATTCTAATTCCTGGATTGCTGATTATTTTCAATATGAATCCCGATCAAAAGAATCAAGGGCCTCTTCGATGGGTATAATAAAAGAAAATAAAGTAATCTTTTTATTAGCATTCCGACGAAGAAGTCATTGATCGATCAGTTGACATATGATCTATGGAAACTTCTTCGGATTTCAAAAAAGGGGGGGAAAGGATTAGTAAACCTCTTTTAACGTTTGAACAGTGAGTTCAATAAAACAAGTACAACATAAATAAAATTTCCAAAATATTAAAACAAACGGGAAGTGCGCAATATGTGACTCGCCCAAGACAATACAATATTTTAGTCTGTGTAGTATCTCGTTAGAGAACTACTATGTCTGTGTTGTTTCCGATAGAAAATGTGCATCTACGTAATGTAATAACAGAACTATTTTCTCTTTGAATAAAGGGAAACAAAAAAGTAAAATAAAAAAAGTGCAACTCTTCCTCACGGTCCATATCTAATTTTAGTAAGAGTCGGTTCATCGAAATAGAAAATTGATCAAGAATTCAGTTGGAATAAATTTACTACCATTTGTATTTCTTTTACTTTGTATTCTTTTTACTTTCGAAATACAAACACGGAAATAATTGAAATATTTGTTTGATTGAAAGAGTATTCTTCATATATATTATTCATAAACTATATTACTACACGAAAACCCAAGAGAATTTTGAAATGCAGATATTTTTTTATTTCTATTTCAATTTAAAAATTGAATTTTAAATTGAAATAGTGTTGAAATAATGAAATTTCAACTAAAAAAAGCTTTTCAGAACTGAACGATTTATAAAAAAAATGGATACAGTTTAATTCCTAAACTCAATTACAATTAGTAGTACTTCTAGAGTCCACTTCTTCCCCATACTACGAGTGAAAGGGAAAATGTAAAGACTACCATTAAAGCAGCCCAAGCGAGATTTACTATATCCATGTGAATTATGTCCCCTATCTATGAAGGAATTCTTGAATTATTGTTCACTAATAAATAATAGTGGAATCACTGGCGCAGAGTCAAAAATTCTGACCTAACGTCGTTGATGAAACAATCCAATAAATCCAACTCTAACTTATAAGGGGTCTTATAAGATTTCTAGTATAATCAGAAAAGATTAAGCACAAGCAAAATATGCGGAGACCCCCTTGGAAGTATCAAAGAAATGCTACTAATATGTAGAAATACTAAAAATTATGTAGAAATACTAAAAATCTATTCTTTCTTTTGTTGTCCTTCATTAAGTTAAGTAAAAAGTCTAAAAAAATAGAAGAAAGGTAGATCACTACCCAACCCATACCCTATTTCTTTCCCATTTTGTTTTGATCTAATCCTTACCGTCCCTTATTGTCTCTATGAAACAATCGGAGGACGCCCTATTATGTTCTGTTCTTGGCTAGGGGTTAACGAAAAAAGAAAAAAGATATAGTATATAAGGTATAAAAGGTATATTAAGTAAAAGCCAATTACCCATTCAATCGAATTAATATTGATTGAATGCCGGAGTACTCAAAGACTTTGATGAATATGTATACAAAGTATCTTCTGGCCTTTCCGCAACTAAAAACGGAATTTGATTTCCGTCCTGCTATCCAATCTAATTCAAAACCCGGCCCGTAGACACTCCGTTAGTAATGGAAGGACTATCACGATTTATCAGTTTCCTCCGTTTGCTTCCGCCGGAAAAATTTCCAAAATTCTATCAGCAAAACAGAAGAAGGTATGTCAATTCTTTTGGTGATTAGGCGACACCCGGATTTGAACTGGGGAAAAAGGATTTGCAGTCCCCCGCCTTACCGCTCGGCCATGCCGCCAAAACGATACCAAATCAAAATCTATCAAAAAATTATCCTTTTGTCTTCTTATTTATTGTACTTGTATTTTGAATCTTAATCCCGTTTTCCTTAATTCCTTTTCTAAAAGAAATCTTTCTTTTTTGTTTGAGTTGGATCCATCCCTTCGATTGATTGTATAGTATCTTAAAACCATACAATCTCTAAAAATTTCCCTTACTTTTCTAGTGAAAAACAAAATTTTGATTTTTCAGTCATAAAAGAAAAAATTCAGCACAAACTGGAACCGTTAACTATATATATAATTATATATAATTCATGAATGATTCGTAAATTTGAATCTCAAATTGCGTTTCCTTAATGATATAAGAAAATAAAAATTGATACAATCAGTATTGGTTTTTTTATTGAAAAAAAATCCTTCGCAATTTCAATTATAACAGCAATTCCGGGTATATATAAATCCCAGAACATAAATTGG